TAGAGCTCCTTGTAAGGCTTGTTGAAAAACTCGTTGTCGGACCTGATTAATCGCTCTTTGTTGTTCAAAATGAAGGGTTTCATTTTTGTAATTTTCTAATCGTTCCAAAGTGTCACAAGTGGCATTAATCAAATTTTCTTTTTCTCGTTCTATCTCAGAGTATCCATTCATTCGATATTCATCTGCTTCTATTTCCACTTTCCGTAAGCGAGTCCTGGCTCTTTCGAGCTGCTCAATGGCCCCTCTACGTAATTCTTCCGAATTTCGAATAGTACTCAAGATCCTCTGTTTTCGATTATCTAATAAATCATTTAATGAAAGTAGATTATCTTACCATTAATTTCACAACTTCCATAATCTCTTCCCGAACCAAACATGAATCTTTCGATTCATTTGGCTCTCACGCTCAATTATTTATTTTATGTTATGGGCATTCCCATATCTTTTTTTTAATGTAATGAGCCTACCCTCTCTTTTCTGTTTATATTCAAAAACATCGAAACTGATATAAGACCAGAATATTAGAAGGACTCTTCCGACCAGACAAAAATCTATAATTGTCAGCAAAGTTCTTTCTTTATTTGTATTTGTTCTTTATTTAATTTAAATTTTTAATTTATTTCTATATTTTTTTTTTTATTTACTTTTTTTCTTCAAATCCAAAAATTCCTATTTTTTTTTTACGTAGGTCGTCGATTCGGCATTGGAAAAAAAATAGCAAGATGCCCATTTTTTTAATAAATGGTTCAAATCATTTTATCGATATGAGTGTTCTATATCAGATAAATTACCAACTATTCATTTTTAAACCATTTCGGTACGTTAGTACCGGTAGAAAGAGTACCATGTTTTGCCTGGACTTCAAACAGTTTAGCTTTAACCATGTTAATGGTCTCACATTATTGGTTGATAGAGAATCAAATTTACCAATAAGTCACGAAATGCTATGGTTCTTACATATGATTTCTTAATTTATTCAGAAATAATTCGTTGAGATCGTGCACTTTTTTTCCTATTTATCCTATAAAATGAATAAAATACCATAAATAAAGTGCAGTCGGATGGATCCAACCTATTCTTGAAATACACAACTCGCACACACTCCCTTTCCAAAAAAAATTAATACACCAAGCACTACACTTAGATTTATTGGATTTGTTGCTAAAATATCGGTATTAAACCCGAAACTCCCGGCGGATGGCCAGTGACCCAAGGAAAGGAAAGAATCGGTTACATTTTTCATATGCTCTCCTCTTATAGATAGGACTAACAAAGAACAGAGTTCTTTTTGTATCACTTCGTCGTCCCTTTTTTGATCGATTTCTTTTTATTTTTATTATATAAATTTTATTTCCATTTTTTTTTAATGGGAGTAGATTAAATCTAGTAATTTAATTTGATAGTTTTGAAATTTCTTACTTGAAGTTTCCAATCCAATAAAATACTTATTAGGTTAAGTCTTGGGTCTCATGTCAATTGTGAAATATCTCGTTTGTTGAAACGATTCCTAAAAAAAGTAAAAAAAAGGTTTCCATTGTACTAAACTAAGTACGCGAAGGAAGAAAACGAGCGGATCCAGTAATTACTCATCCTCAAAACAGTCCTTCCTTTCCTGGAGTATTGTCTCAACAAATAAATAATTGTAGGAGTAAAGCGTTGATATAATTAGAAGAAGCAAACAGCAATTCTGAGTTAATAAAATAAGAAAAAAGTATAGCGAGTTAAATTAAAAAAATAAGAAAAAAGTATAGTATGTAAGGTACTTTTTTACATTTCTAGGATTAAACAAAAGGATTCGCAAACAAAAGCGCTAACGCCACGACCAGTCCATAAATTGTTAAAGCTTCCATAAAAGCTAGACTAAGCAATAAAGTACCTCGTATTTTACCCTCTGCTTCTGGTTGTCTCGCAATACCTTCTACAGCTTGGCCTGCAGCAGTACCTTGACCAACTCCAGGTCCAATAGAAGCAAGCCCTACGGCCAATCCAGCAGCAATAACGGAAGCGGCAGAAATCAGTGGATTCATGGTAAGTTCCTCGCACCAAAAAAAAAATGGTTAATGATACAATCAACCAATGAATTTTTACTTAATTTTTTTTTATCATTTTTTTTTTTCATTAAGATTTTATCATTAAGATCTATCTGATTAAGATCTATCGGGTCGAAATAACTAAAAACTCCGAATTGAAATGATAATATTACTGAATCGTCAGAACTATTTCGATATCTCATTTTGAGTTTCTACCCATAATGGAGTTTTTGTAAATACATATGTATACGGTTCTAGTTATTGCATTTCTTTGTTTCGAACCATTCTTTCATTCAATTCCTCTTTCCTTTCTTTTTTCTTCTAGATACTATCTTTGAGTTCATCTCTTTTTTGCATTTCATTCAATCCACAATCACAGACGAAACAGAAGGACTTATATTGGAACTATATAAATGCAGTGAACCGCAATCAAATCAATCAATAATATATATATATATAGGGTAAGGGTATATAATAATATATATATATTAGGAACAGTCCTATATAACTAGTAAATATCTAATATCACATATACATTTGTTTCTTCCATAACGTAAACCACCCACATTTTATATTGAATCGGATTCTAGAATCATTCCTAGAAACAGACACAGGGGCTAGACTTATAGAGATTACATACATCTAGTGTGACCCCCCCAACCCATCTTTTTTTTTACAATTCCACAATATCGTCTATCTTTTTTCCTACGACTCTAGGTCGTATATTCATATATATTTGTATTTGTATCTATTATGTTCCCCAACCAAGTGGATTATCTTGAATCATGCATGAATTGGGATAAGCTTAAAAAATACTATTTCGAAAACTAGTCAATGATGACCCTCCATGGATTCACCTATATAAGCCGCGGCTAACGTTGCAAAAATAAGAGCTTGAATACCACTTGTAAATAATCCAAGAAGCATAACAGGTATAGGAACTACTGAAGGGACTAAAGAAACAAGAACAACAACTACTAATTCATCAGCCAATATATTCCCGAAAAGTCGAAAACTAAGAGATAAAGGTTTTGTGAAATCTTCTAGGATGTTAATTGGTAAAAGTATTGGGGTTGGTTGAATGTATTTCCCGAAATAACCCAATCCTTTTTTGGTAAGACCCGCATAAAAATATGCCGCTGACGTGGGTAAAGCTAAAGCAACAGTAGTATTTATATCATTCGTAGGCGCAGCTAACTCCCCATGAGGTAATTGTATGATTTTCCAAGGTAAAAGAGCACCTGACCAGTTAGAAACAAAAATAAATAAGAACATAGTTCCAATAAAGGGAACCCAAGGACCATATTCTTCTCCAATCTGAGTTTTGCTCAAATCTCGAATAAATTCAAGGACATATTCGAAGAAATTCTGACCGTCGGTCGGAATGGTTTGTGGATTCCGAACAGCTATGATGACTGAACCTAATAAGATAGCAATTACGACCCAAGAAGTGATAAGTACTTGGGCATGGATTTGTAAACCTCCTATTTGCCAATAGAAATGTTGGCCTACTTCTACACCCGATATATCGTATAACCCTTTGAGTGTTTTAATTGAACATGGTATAACATTCATATTGTCCTCTGACAGAAATTGAACTTCAAAAAAGAAATTATTTTGATTCAACCATCTATTTCTCAACTAACTAACTTGAATCATTAATCGTATATTTTATTTACGATACCAAGAAATTACATAACATCATAACATAATATCAATATCCCCAGTACTTTTTTTATCTCTTTTTAAAAATTCAAAAATAGTAACCGATCCAATAAATCTATGGAGTTGCCAAATAATTAAATAATCTTATTATTCTTAATATTATTCTTAATGATAATCAACGATTTCTTATATAACTAGAACGACCCTCACAAATTGCAGATACTAATTTGTTAAGAATCAATCGGATTGAAGCTATAGCGTCATCGTTTGCTGGAATCGAAATATCTGCGAGATCTGGGTCACAATTTGTATCGATTAAACAAATTGTCGGAATCCCCAAAATGACACATTCTCGAAGAGCCGTATATTCTTCTTGCTGATCAACGATGATCACAATATCAGGCAACCCCGCCATATATTTGATCCCACCGAGATATGTTTGCAAGGTAGATAATTTTCTCTTCAACATTGCAGCATCTCTTTTGGAGAGACAGTTGAGTTTCCCCATCTTTTGTTCTGCTCTTAAGTCCCTGAACTTGTGAAGTCTCGTTTCCGTAGTGGACCAATTCGTTAACATACCACCAAGCCATTTTTTATTAACATAATGACACCGAGCCCTTATTGCAGCTGATGCTACTGAATCCGCTGCTTTATTTTTTGTACCTACGATTAAGAAGTTTTTTCCCCTACTTGCTGCATCAAAAACTAAATCACAGGTTTCTGATAAAAAACGAGCAGTTCTAGTGAGATTTGTAATATGAATACCTTTACGCTTTGCAGAGATGTAAGGGGCCATTCTAGGATTCCATTTCTTAGTACCATGACCAAAATGAACTCCTGCTTCCATCATCTCTTCCAAATTGATGTTCCAATATCTTCTTGTCATTTTTCCCCAGACTTCCTTTTTTTAACAAAGAGACGAGTTACCCTGAAATAAATAATTGTTCCGATGGAACCTTCTACGGGGGATTGACCGTTGATACACGACCCAAACCATTAATTTCTTTTAATTACTTATTTTTTACCAAATCAATAATCGGACCAGATAATTGAAAGATAGTTAAAGTGAAAGGAAAGAATCTGCTCTTAGGAATCATTAAATCGTGTAAATGATTGTTCTGATGTCTCATGGAAATTTGTCTCATGGAAATTGTTTTGGACGTAAGAACAAAATAATTCTCTATGGTGTAACAAAATATCTCTTATTTCCAACTCGAATAGATTCTTTCTTTTGATTTCCAAATGAATGTTCTTGTCTTGCCTTGAAGGGTGTACTAATTTTTGGAATCCGGTACCAACAGGTATAATCCCTCCCAGAACAACGTTCTCTTTCAGGCCTTTCAACCAATCAATACGACCTCGTAGAGCAGCTTTTGCTAAAACTCGAGCGGTTTCTTGAAAACTTGCTTCGGATATGAAACTTTGAGTATTTAGAGATGCCCTCGTTATTCCCAATAAGATTGCCCGATAACAGATCGCTTCGTCCAAAGCACGCCCTGCTCGTTCCGCTCGCAAAAAGCCGATTAATTCTCCAGGTAAAAAAACATTAGACATTCCATCTTCTGAAACCAACACTTTTGATGTTACTTGACGTACAATAATTTCTATATGTCTATTATGGATCTGTACCCCCTGGGATCGATAAACCTTTTGGATCTTATTAACCAAAGAGATACGACTTTGGGCTATGGTTAGCTCAGCTCCAATCAAGAATCCCCAGGGAATTCCAAGAATTCTTTGTATACGTTCGTTCCAACCTTCAACTCTCCTTTCTAGGTTCATCGATATTGAATCAATCGAACGCACTTCTAAGATTTGTTCCACTTTTGGAAGACCTTGCGTTATGTCACCAGATCTCGATTTTTCATATACAAATGTAACTAATGTATCTCCTTCGTAAAGGATTTCTCCATAATGGCTATGAACAGTTGCTCCTGGAGTGGCCAAATAGGGTTTAGCCGATCTTATAACTAAGGAGTCAACATGAACAATTAAAATTTGACCAGATTTTTTTACGTGTGATTCGTATTTGAATAGACATACATTTTCACAAATAAATTGTCCAAGGCTAATTATTGTAGATGTCTCTTCACAATAATCGTGATGGAGAAAGCACCAATTCAAATGGAATGGATTCAAAATTATGTTACCGCAGGGATCGGGATTATAAATTCTCCTATTTTCATCTATTAAACAGTATTTAAGTACTTGGAAAGTCTGTTTAAAATTGTCAAGTAGCAAATATTTCTTTAACAAGATATGATTATGAGTTATTAAATAGTAAGATGAAAAAAAATTCGCTATTTTAGGGACAATAGTCCCTAAGGGACCCGGCAAATCCCTAATTTGGATTATGGGATCTGATTCTTTTGTCACATTGTTATATTTCGAGCCATTGAATGGACCAATTCGAGAACAATTGGATGATGACAAAATTATCAAAGATTGGCATTCCTTATTTCGATTCAACAACGTACCAATACCAATAGTTCCTTGATGTTGGGTAAGTGATTGAATCTTCGCCTTGGAATAAAAAGGATTGATATTGGTGCGATCTAATCCATTATCGGAAATCAATACAGAACTTGCCCTATCATACCTTTTTCCGGTATACGAAATAGTGGACTTGACTAACTCAATTCTTATGAAATTGCGAATCAGATCGTTTGTCCTTACCTCAACAAAGGAAGCATGAACCTCTTCTATAGAACCATTTTTTTCTTGGTCCCAATTCAATACTAAGCAAGTCCGAACTAATTGAATACTTGTGTGATAAATTCCTCGAATTGACTTGCCATTTCCATAAAGGATATAATTGACAACTCTAAGTTGGACATTATCCTTTTCCTGCAAGAGATCCCGAGGGAAAAGTGTTGCTAAATTTATCCCATCAGCTATTTCATATGTGACTACGGACCGAACCGAAACAAAATACTTTTTCTTGGTGGGTGTGATCCGTTGGACATAGATCCAATTTTTCAATTTTTTTGATTTCTTAGAATTTTTTTTTTTCGTCTCTGGTGGTATCAAAATGCCGCTGTGCCTGGATATCTTATCTGTTTCTCCAGGAAAATAAATATCTCCAGAAAAGATTTTCAGTTCAATATTTTTTTTTTTTCTCTCCACTCGGACTAATCCGCCTACCCGGCTTCTTGTATTTAAAGCGAGTTGTGTATCTACTCCAATGATACTATTGTTACGGACCATTATGAACGAGGATCCGGGTAAGATATGCACTTCTTCGAGAATAAAAAAAAACCGATCTACCTTCTGGTATTTCAGACTAAATTCTTTTGCTCCTCGATACTCAATCAAATCCTCTTTTTTTATGATTGAATCTACCTCTATGGTCCCATATTTAGTAATTCCTGAACTATTTCTTCTGTATCGTGGATCATCAAAATAAGCAAGAATACTATTTCTACGTAAAATACCATTTATGGGTATTTCAATCGAAATACCAAAACAGGGCATTAGTTCTTTATCTCGTTCTTGATCATATTGTAATGGGATAATGAATCTATTTCTTCGTTTTTTCGCCAAGAAATCAGAATTTTCTTGGAGAATAGAAGGATATATGAAATTCCAATGACCATTGGATATGATTCGATCAGGTCTTGAATAGTCAAGAATTTCCCTATCTTTTTTACCAGAAGTATCCAACAATTTATGTCTTACTCGATGATTAGTCATTGAGAGGTCAAAGATATATCTTTCTTCAAAAGAAAAAGAATGAACATTTGTTTGATCTTGATCTTTGTGGAGCGAAAAAGACACTATACTGGATCCGCGCGGACCTCCTGCTAATATCCATAAATGACTTGTTTTTGGTAATAGATGAACATTACCATGTATATATTCAGATGCATGGTGGACATCGGTACTCCAGTGCATTTCTCCCTCTGATTCAGAATAAATATGTTTTCGTACCTTCTCTTTAAAACGAAAAGTAGACGTTCCGGCACGAATCTCAGCAATTACTTGTTCTGATTCTACATATTGATCATTTTGAACTAAAATCAAACTTTTTGGTGGAATATTCACATTATGGATAATATCCCGAGTCTCAATAGTTACATACAAGTCTATAGAACATAGAAAAGCAGGATGCCCATGACGGGTACGTGTGGGATAAACCAAATCCTCATTGAATTTTATTTTTCCATTAGAAGAAGCTCGTACATGTTCGGCAGTATCACCTGTGAATACTCCACCGGTATGAAAAGTTCTTAATGTTAGTTGAGTCCCTGGTTCCCCAATTGATTGACCCGCAATAATACCTACGGCTTCTCCCAATTCGACCAGGTCGCCGTGAGTGGGACTCCGACCATAACATAATTGACAGATCCAAGATGCACTCTTGCAAGTAAAGGGGGTTCGAATATATATTGGTTGTGCCCGAAAGGTTATGAATCGATTGACAAGTCCAATCCCAATATCTTGATTTCGAGCGGCAATGCATCGTAGACCCATATATATATTGTCTGCTAATACACGACCAATTAGTGTTTGGACAAAAATTTTTTCCGTCATCCCATTTCGAGGACTCACGGAAATACCTCGGATAGTACCACAATCCGTTCTACGTACAATAATGTGTTGAACTACTTCAACAAGTCTACGCGTGAGGTATCCGGCATCTGATGTTCGTACAGCAGTATCTACAACTCCTTTGCGGGCTCCGTAGCAGGAAATTATATATTCTGTCAAAGAAAGCCCTTCGCGTAAATTGCTTTGAATGGGTAAATCAATCATTTGTCCTTGGGGATCCGACATTAATCCTCTCATACCTACTAATTGATGTATCTGAGATGCATTTCCTCTAGCTCCCGAAAAGGACATCAGATGGACTGGATTAGAAGGATCAGTCATCCGAAAATTAGGATTCATTTCTTGTCTCAAATATTCACTTGTAGCATACCATATCTCAATGGATTGACGTAATTTTTCTACCGCATGTACATTTCCATAATGATGGTGTTTTTCAAAAATAAAACTTTGTTGTTCAGTGTCTTGGACTAACCATCCCTTAGAAGGTATTGTTAAAAGATCATCAATTCCTAATGAAATAGATGTAGCAGTGGCTTGCTGGAAACCCAAAGTCTTTACTTGATCCAGGATGTGTGATGTATATGCCATTCCGAAATGATCTATTAATCTGCTAATAAGTCGTTTCATAGCAGTTCCATTTATCACTTTATTGTGAAAGACCAGATCAGCCCGTTCTGCCATAAGTACCTCTATATTCTGCTGAATAGGATTCGACAATGGGCCTGAGTCAGTGATTCGAAAACTTCCTTTCCTCAATCTCAATCTTGATTCACGCAAAAATTCAGAAATTATGATACCAGTGAAACTGGAGAGACCCGAATTCCTACGGGCACGGGCATCACCTAATCTAATTTATTATTTTAGATAGCGTAGGAATAGGCCCGGCAAAACCCCTGTATGGCTTCTTCTATTTCTCGATAAAAAGAAATATGACCAAGAGTGGTTCGAATGTATATACAATGGATTTCTTTTTTTACATTTCCTACTATTAGATAGTGCTCATAAATCTCATGATAAGTACCCAAAGATTCATATTGAAGTTCGATGGGAACTTCTCTTAAGCCAATGACACGTTGATCTAGTCTCCATCGGAGCCACAAAGGACTATCTAAACTGATTCGTTTCTGCCGATAAGCTCCAAGTACATCATAGGAACTACAAAAATACAGTTCTTTCTCTTTCATATACTTATAGTCATTATTGTCAACTGTATTATTTTGATAGTTTCCGCGATTATATGTATTATGCCTATTTGCACAAATACCTCTACGATTCCTGATCGTTAATACATAGAGTCCGATAAGCATATCTTGAGTTGGTACGGAAATGGGATCCCCAATAGCTGGAGACAAGAGATTTATATGAGAAAACATAAGTAAACGAGCCTCCGCTTGAGCTTCCAAAGATAAAGGTACATGAACAGCCATTTGATCTCCATCAAAGTCTGCATTGAAACCCTTACAAACTAATGGGTGTAAACAAATAGCGCGCCCCTCCACTAAAATGGGTTGGAAGGCCTGTATGCCTAATCTATGCAAGGTGGGTGCTCTATTCAACAATACAGGATGCCCCCGCATAACTTCTTGAAGTATTTCCCATACAATCGGTTCTTTTTCCCGAATTTGACTTTTAGCAATCCCTATGTTAGAAGCAACATGTTGTCTGATTAGACCACGAATTAAAAATGTTTGGAAAAGCTCTATTGCTATTTCTCGAGGTAATCCACATTGATGTAATGAAAGAGAAGGACCCAC